CATCTTCTATGCAAAGATCCTTAATTTTCATAAGGTCTTCTTGACTCTTATTTAAAAGGTCCGATAATGTATGTATATTGGACTTTTTGAGACAATTATAAATCTTAGGAGTCAATTCTGATTGGTCAATAAAAATATATTTCAATGCTATTTCTTGTTGATTTTTCTTTAGTTTAGCCAATTTATTATGAAAAGTAAAAAGGGGTAAAGTACCCTTATGTTGGCTTTTTTCTAAATGTAAGTTTTCTTCTTCTGCCTGTAAAAAAGGAATAAATAAATCAATCAAATGCCGAGAGGCTTCATGAAGTGCTTCTTTAGGAGTTAAACTCCCATTTGTCCATATTTCTAGAAAAAGTATCTCTTGCTTTTCATTCCCATTTCCATAAGAATGAACACTATGATTCACATTTCGAACGGGCATGAATACAGCATCGATTGGATAACTTCCATTTTGAAAGTTATTTGGCGATTTTATACAGTAGCCACGAGTCCTTTCGATTTGTAAGCCAATACACAAGTCAATTGGTTCCGTTAGAATAGCTATATGCTGTGTATTATCAACGATTTGCACCGAAGGTGGTAAGATGATATCTTGAGCAGTTACATATCCAGGGCCTTTGACACAAATAGACGCGTCACAAGTTCCATACAAATTGCTTCTCAATACAATTTCTTTCAAATTCATTAAAATTTCATGTACTGATTCTTGAATCCCTGCTAGGGTAGAAAATTCGTGTGGTATTTTCTCAGATTTTGCGCGTGTGATACACGTTCCTTCTAGTTCTCCAAGCAAACCCCTTCGCATCGCAATGCCTATTGTGTCCGCTTGACCCTTCATAAGCGGAGACATAATAAAGCGTCCATAAAAAAGACGTTTACTGTCGGCTCTTGATTCAACACACTTCCACTGTAGTGTCCGAGTAGATATTGTTACTTTCTCTCGAACCATAAGAATGTTTGTTATTTTTGATCAAATCATTGAATTATTTATTTCTCTTGAAATCTCTTCAATGTTTATATTTTTACAATGTTTACAATGTTTAGATTTTTACACACGTCGTTTTTTAGGGGGCCTGCAGCCATTATGTGGCATAGGAGTTACATCCCGGACGAAACTTAATAATATACCACTTCTACGAATAGCTCTTAATGCCGCATCTCGTCCGAGACCGGGGCCTTTTATCATGACTTCAGCTCGTTGCATACCTTGATCCACTACTGTCCGAATAGCATTTCCAGCTGCGGTTTGAGCAGCAAATGGTGTCCCTCTTCTTGTGCCCCTGAACCCGCACATTCCGGCGGAAGACCATGAGATCACCCGCCCCCGTACGTCTGTAACCGTCACAATAGTATTGTTGAAACTTGCTTGAACATGAATAACTCCTTTTGGTATTTTACGCGCATTCTTACGTGAACTAATACGGCCATTCCTGCGCGAACCAATTCTAGGTAAAGGTTTTGCCATATTTTATGTTATCATCTTATAAATAGAAGCCAGGTGTCTATGGATATATCCATGTCATGTCAAAATAAATCTTTTTTTTTATTTATATATCGGATGCCTTAAAGATAAAGAAGATAAAGAGTCCCGGTTTCGAAGGACTAGCCTTGTCTTTGCTTATGTCTCGGATTGGAACAAATTACTCTAATTCGTCCCCGTCTACGTATTAGTCGGCATTTTTCACAAATTTTACGAGCGGAGGCCTTTATTTTCATATTTGTCATTCCTTAATTTTGAATATACATGTGTTTTTGAAGAAAATAAGTTTCGTTAAATTTTCCAATCTGGAATTATATCTCTATGAAAATGAAAGGAATAAGGAAGTTGAAAAAAAAAAACTACCTAATCATTCGAATTTTTGTTGTGTAGTCTATAGATTAGACGTTCTCTGGTCGAATCATATCGGCTTACTTCCATTTTTATTTTTACTCTATGCCTTAGTAGTCTACGGATAAAACAAAACTATGTCGGATTTTTTCTGAAACAGAACCTAAAATCCGATCTTCATTATCGAAACAAACTTGAGAGATACCATTAGTAAGTGATTCAACAATTAAACCCTCTTGACTTGACTCTATTTTTATTCTTTCATTCCAGCTAAAACCTCGTGAAGTATCAAGTATCAATTAATATAATGCAGGAAAAATAATAAAAATAATATTAGAACCCTTTTCTTTCTTCTTTCTATTTTTTTTTTTTTTTCACAAACAGGAAGTCCGGATAAAATTTGGATGTCCGAGAGGAAAGATTACCATATATAACACAAGATTTCTCCACCGATTTTTTCTAGTCGAGCCTCTCGGTCTGTCATTATACCCCGAGAGGTAGAAAGAATTACAATCCCCATCCCGCCTAGAATTCTAGGAATTTTTTGATAGTTAGAATAGATTCGTAGACCAGGCCGACTTATTCGTTTTAAATTTAGATTAGTTCCATACGATCCTTTCCTATTTCGTCTATGTCGTAGAGTTAAAACAACAAAAAATTTCTTACCTTCCTGATGTTTCCTCACATTTTCAATAAAACCTTCTTGCAAAAGTATTTTAATAATTTTTTCGGTGATGTTAGTAAATGCTAGTCGGACAGTTCCTTTTCTATCCGTGTCCACATTTCGTATAGAGGTTATTATGTCAGCAATAGTGTCTCTCCCCATGATAAACTCAATTTATTGGTGCCTCATAATTTTGATATAATCAACATATTTTTCTTTTTTTTTTGTTTGTTTTCTTTTTATCATATGAATTCATTTTTTTTATTATTTTAGAGGTATATGCATGAACTCCAATCTACTAATTTCTTTCATTTTTAATTAATTTTTTTTAATTAATTTTCTAATTTATTCTAATTTACTTTAATTATTACTTTAATTAATAATTAATTCCATTCAAATACTATAACTATATCGGGGTCTCATCTTATATCTTACAATGTTTTATCTTACAATACTTCAGGTGCTAATGAAACTATTTTAGTGAAATTTAACTGTCTCAATTCCCGGGCGATTGCACCAAAAATTCGAGTTCCTTTTGGGTTTCCGTCTTGATCAATGACAACTGCAGCATTGTCATCATATCTTATTATTATGCCGTTGTCACGTTTGAGTTCTTTACAAGTACGTACAATTACAGCTCTGATTACTTCGGATCTTTCTAGAGGTGAATTTGGTACGGCTTCTTTGATTACAGCAACAATAATGTCACCGATATGTGCATATCGCCGATTACTAGTTCCCATGATTCGAATACATATTAATTTTCGGGCTCCACTGTTATCTGCTACACTCAAATGGGTCTGAGATTGGATCATATCATTTTTTTAATCTGTTATTTCAATGCAAAGGGCAAAAAAAAAGAAATATTTTTGTTCAAAAAAAAAAATAAACGTTCGATTTTTGTTTTTTTAATCCTAAAGGACTTTTTCCTTTGGTTTTTCTATTCCTATCTCGAAATAATGAATTGAGTTTGTATAGGCATTTTTGACGCTGCTATTGAAATAGCCTTTCTAGCTATATTTTCTGTTACTCCGCCCATTTCATAAAGTATTCTGCCAGGTTTAACGACAGCTACCCAATATTCGGGGGATCCTTTCCCCGATCCCATACGTGTTTCCGTAGGTCTTGCAGTAACAGGTTTGTCAGGAAATATACGTACCCATATTTTTCCCCCGCGGCGCGCATTTCTTGTCATTGCTCGTCGTCCCGCTTCTATTTGTCTAGATGTAATCCAAGCGGGTTCAAGTGCCTGAAGAGCATATCTACCGAAAGAAATACAATTACCTCGATAAGACATTCCTTTCATTCTTCCTCTATGTTGCTTACGGAATCTGGTTCTTTTGGGGTTATAGTAGATGGTCGTTTATCAATTCCATCCCTACTACAGAACCGGACATGAGAGTTTCTTCTCATCCAGCTCCTCGCGAATGAAATGATTAAAAAAATATACATGTAATAATATACTATACTAAAGCATGGTATTTGGTGGGATTTCTCCTGTTATTATAAATTTGTATTATTAGAAATTTGTATATTTTTGTATTATTCTATTTTCTATTCTATCGAATTTTATATGACTATGTATTCGATTTCTGGTTTTCATTCTGTTTATATATTTTATATAGTCAATATGTTATCAGATTGTTTTGTTTAAAATTATTAAATTTAATAACATAAAAACCTTCGCGGGCGAATATTTACTATTTCAATAATTATTTTACTATTTCAATAATTATTTCATTTGTGGAAGTAATCCATTAGCTTTTAGAATAAAGACTAAATAGAAATGAATTGTCTACTGGTTCCTTTCTTTTCTTTCGCCATCCTGCCCAATAAATCAGTACTGATTTATTGGTTCCGTCGTCCCCATCACTTCCCAATTAATGGTTAGGTCCTACTTTTACAATGGAGTCCTGAATAAAATCAAATTGAATGAAATTTGTTATTGAGTCAATTTTCTCAGTCTTTATTGGCTCCAGGCTCTTGATTTTTTGTTCTATGAATAGATTCATTTAATTATAGATCAATCTCTATTGATGCTTTATTACATTCATTGGCTTTTATAAAATGAATCATAGACCTTACATATTGGAATCATATATCATTGATATTTTTTTTTTTTCTTTTTTTTTTCTTTCTTTCACCCTTCCATTTATCTGCATTATTTTCTATTTTGTTTTAGAATAAAATAATCAGATTGATTTTTTTTTTCTGAAAAAAAAAAAAAAAATTGCAATTGCTGCAATTATATGATTACTATATCATATCTTGACTGCTTCTTTGAATCCAGATAATGCAAAGCGATGGGTTGGTTATTAGTTCTATATTGGTTATTAGTTCTATACTTATTAATTCATAATAGGAGTCGGCCTATTTTTTTTTTTGAATCCTTTCCCTAAAAATCAAAAACCACCGAGTCACACACTAAGCATAGCAATTATCTTATATCAAATTAACAATCGAATTTTTTATTTTTTATTTAACCTTATAAAATTAGAGGTATTTCTT